TTCTACTAATTCACCTGCCATTACTTCATCAAGACCATAAATACGAGCAATACCGTCGCCCACTTGAAGTACGGTACCCGTATTTACAATCTTTACTTCCCTGTTATATTGCTCAATACGCTCTCGGATAATATTACTAATCTCGTCGGCTCGAATGGTTACCATGAGTATTTGTTAATTTTTTTTTGAAAAAAAAAGATAATGCCTACGGTAGAAGGGCTAATCGATTATTTCTTTCATCGCCCCAAACATGCCAATATTAGCACTGATGGTACGTAAATGTAACTCCTTGGTTAAACAACGATTCAAAGTTCCTAGAGCTCCTTCTAAGGCTTGGTGAAAAATCCGTTGTCGAACTTGATTAATTGCTCTTTGTTGTTCAAAATGAATCGTTTCATTTTTATAATTTTCTAATTGTTCTAAAGTCTTATAAGTTGAATTAATCAAATTCAATTTTTCTCGTTCTATCTCAGAATAGCCGTTCACTCGAAACTGGTCTGCTTCTATTTCTATTTTCTGTAAGCGGGTCCGGGCTTTTTCCAACTGTTCAACGGCCCCCTCACGTAGTTCTTCTGAATTTCGAATAGTATTCAAAATCCTTTGTTTTCGATTATCTAATAAATCACTTAATGAAAGTAGATTATCTTTCCATTCATTGCAAAATTTCCATGATCCCTTCCCGAACCAAACATGAATCTTTCGATTCATTTGGCTCTCACGCTCAATTATTTCAATTACTTATGGTAAATTCCCATATCTTTTGTTACTGGAATGAGCCTATCCTCTCTTCTCGATTAATAATTCATATGCAAAAATAAAAAAAAGATCAAAATTAATCAAAAACCAGAATATTTGTAGGACTCTTCTGACCAAACAAGTAATTGTCAGTAAAGTTGTTTCTTGTTTTTTTCTTCAAATCCAACGAATTTACTTTATGCACAGGTTATCGATTCAACATTAGATTAAGAATGAGGGAAATCCCCATTTTTCAAAAAGGAAGGTTCAAATTTTTTTCGACATGAGTGCTCTATACCGAAAAAAATTCCCAACTATTCATTTAGAATCCTTTGATATATTAACATATTAGTAGAAAGAGTACCTTGCTCTGTCTAGACTTCAAACAGTTTAGCTTTAACCATGCTAATGTCCCTACGTTATCAGTTGATAGAGAATCAAAGTATATTTACTGATGAATTGCGAAATGCTATGGTTCTTAAAGATGATTTTTGAATTTATTCAAAAGTAATTCGCAGGATCGTGCACCTTTTCTTTACTAATAAAAAAATGCAGCTGATTCAATTCAGCCTATTCGTGAAATAAACAACTCGCACACACTCCCTTTCCAAAAAAAATCAATACACCAAGGACTAGACTTAGATTTATTGGATTTGTTGCTAAAATATCAGTATTAAACCCGAAACTCCCGGCGGATGGCCAGTGACCCAAAGAAACGAAAGAATCGGTTACATTTTTCATAAGATCTCTCCTTCTCTTATAGACAGAATATTATCTATTTAATTATCATATTTCATAACATTTATAATTTTGATTTTTTTTTTATTTACTATTTCGAAATTGATTTTATATTTTAGAATTTAAAAATAGTAAATCGAGTCAAAAATATATTCGATTTTTATTAGAAATAGATTTTTTTATTGTAAATTTCTAAAAATTGCTAACTAAGAACAATAGTTAATAGTTATTAGACTTTGATATCAGGTCTAGTGTCAATTTCAACATATCTTCTTTGTTTTTGTTGTTATAACACTTCCTTTAAATTTTAAAATAAACTCATACAGGGTAACGAAGAAAGCGAGAAGGGGAAGGAAGAAAGCGAGTCGGTCTACTAAAATTCCTCATCCTCCAATCAGCCCTTCCCGTGGGTTATTGTACCAATAAAACTAAATATAAATAATTAATTGTTAATTGTAGGAGTTAAATCTTGATATAATTCGAAAAAGCAAGCAGCAAATTCAAAAATTGGCAAAAATGTTATTTTTTAGCAGATTAAACAAAAGGATTCGCAAATAAAAGTGCTAATGCTACAACCAGTCCATAAATTGTTAAAGCTTCCATAAAAGCCAAACTAAGTAATAAAGTACCTCGTATTTTTCCCTCCGCCTCTGGTTGTCTTGCGATACCTTCGACAGCTTGGCCCGCAGCAGTACCTTGACCAACTCCAGGTCCAATAGAAGCAAGCCCAACGGCCAACCCAGCAGCAATAACGGAAGCGGCAGAAATCAATGGATCCATGATAAATTCCTCGCATCAAAAAAAAGAAATGGTTAATGATACAATCAACCACTAAATTATGATTTAATTATTCCATCGATAGATTGTCATCCAGTCAAAGTAACGTAATTAAGAGTTCAAAATTAAAGTAATGAGATTATTGAATCAGCAGAACTGCTTCGATATCAATTTTGTAGTTTCTATCCACAGAGTTTTGGTGAATTCATATAACTTTTTTGTTTTTCCATTTCTTTCTTTGTTCCGAATCAATCATTCTTTAAATTCGAACTCTTCCTTCTTTAATTCTTAATTTAATCTCTTTATTCACTTCACAGTTTCAAACGAAAAAACGAAAAGAAAAACTTTTATTGGAATCCCTATCAAAATTCTTGGTAGTCGCGGGACAGATTAAGATTAGATATATCTATTTGCTCATATATAACTAGCCTAATATTACATATACACACCCTTCTTCCATAACGTAAACCAACTCTTTGTATCTTAAATTCAATTTGAATTCTAAAATCATTTTTTTAGAAATATTTATTTTATAAAGAAAAGTTGTTTATTTTACAGTCATTAGACAGATTTCATAGATTATATATTACATATGTTTGTTTATTTTAATCCCACCCTACTAAACCTAAACAACGCACTTTTTTCATGTTTTGTAAACTCTTCTTTTCCTTTTATTTATCGTTATCTAAAATCGGTACAATCAATCTAATCTAAATGATCTATAATGAATGAATTCAGTAGTCTGAATCATTGCATATAAATAGAAGTTTTACGTTCTTCATGTAATTTAGTTTTTTTCTTTTGGTTAATCGTTGAAAACCGACTGAAATGGGAATCACTTTATAGAATCTTTTTTTATTTACAATGTGCGATTAAACAAAAAAATAAATCAAGAATTCTTATTCAGATTATGACTCCGAAGATTGGGTTGAATAAAATGAACAAAACAATCAAGCCAATCTACAACGAATATTCATTGTAAGAAGATATAAATGAATCAAGCAAATTTTAGATTTTAGGAAAAAGATCTTTTAGATCTCTTTCCTTTTTTTGAATTCCAAAATATTACAAATATCGTAATCTATTTCTTTAGATCGTATAGACTTTTTTGTCTATTTATGTATAGAGTTATGTTTACGAAGTAGATTATTGAGCAAGACATGCATTACCTTGCATTAAACCGAAGAAGACTATTTCGAAACTTAATTAATGATGCCCCTCCATAGATTCACCTATATAAGCCGCAGCTAAAGTTGAAAAAATAAGAGCCTGAATACCGCTTGTAAATAATCCAAGGAACATAACAGGTATAGGAACCACCAAAGGTACTAAAGAAACAAGAACAACAACTACTAATTCATCCGCTAATATATTTCCGAAAAGTCGAAAGCTAAGTGATAAAGGTTTTGTGAAATCTTCTAAAATATTAATGGGTAAAAGGATTGGAGTTGGTTGAATGTATTTACCGAAATAACCCAATCCTTTTTTACTAAGGCCCGCATAAAAATATGCTATTGACGTAAGTAAAGCTAAAGCAACCGTAGTATTTATATCATTCGTAGGTGCGGCTAACTCTCCATGAGGTAACTTTATAATTTTCCAAGGTAAAAGCGCCCCTGACCAATTAGAAACAAAAATAAATAGAAACAGAGTTCCAATAAAAGGAACCCATGGACCATATTCCTCTCCAATCTGAGTTTTGCTCACGTCTCGAATAAATTCAAGGACATATTCGAAGAAATTCTGACCGTCAGTAGGAACGGTTTGTGGATTTCGAACAGCTACAATAGCTGAACCTAATAAAATAGCAATTACAACCCAAGAAGTAATAAGTACTTGGGCATGAACTTGGAAACCCCCAATTTTCCAATAAAAATGCTGGCCTACTTCCACACCGGATATATCATATAATCCTTTAAATATTTTGATGGAACATGATAGAATATTCATATTATCCTCTGAAAGAAAGAAAACTTTTTAAGAAATTATTTTGATTCCACTATACTATCCTTTTTTACTTGTCCGTGCCCGCTTGAATTGTATATTTTGGATTAAGAACTAATCACATAATATCCCCCGCCTTATTCCTTATTTTTTTTATTTCTTTCGTGCGATTCAGAAATAGAATAAATTAAATAGAGTACCAGATTCCATTAATCTATGGAATTCACAAAATAATTTATTTCTATTATTATTAATCAGAGATTTCGTATATAGCTAGAACGACCCTCACAAATTGCAAATACTAATTTGTTAAAAATAAATCGGATTGAAGCTATCGCGTCATCATTCGCTGGAATCGAAATATCCGCGAGATCCGGGTCGCTGTTTGTATCAATTAAACAAATTGTTGGAATTCCCAAAGTGATACATTCGCGAAGAGCCGTATATTCTTCTTGCTGATCAACGATTATTACAATATCAGGTAACCCCGTCATATATTGAATCCCGCCCAAATATGTTTGCAAATGAGATAACTGTCTCTTCAATTGAACCACATCCCCTTTTGGAAGGCGGTTCAGCCTTCCGGTCTTTTGTTCCATTCTCAAGTCCCTGAACTTTTGAAGTCTCTTTTCTGTAGTGGACCAGTTTGTTAAAATACCGCCGAGCCATTTTTTATTAACATAATGACACCGAGCACTTATTGCAGCCCGCGCTACTGAATCAGCCGCTTTCTTTTTTGTACCAACAATTAAGAATTGTTTTCTCATACTTGCTGCATCAAAAACTAAATCACAAGCTTCCGATAAAAAACGAGCAGTTCTAGTAAGATTTGTAATATGAATACCTTTACGCTTCGCCGAGATATAAGGTGCCATTCTCGGATTCCATTTTCTGGTAGCATGACCAAAATGAACTCCTGCTTCCAGCATTTCGTCCAAATTAATGTTCCAATATTTTCTTATCATTTCTCCCCACACTTCCTCTCTTTTTTTTTTTCAAAGAAAAAAGGGGAGACGAGGTACCCTTAAATAAATAATTGTTCCGATGGAACCTTCTCTTTTCTCGGAGTTGGGCCTTGATACACGATCCAAGCGATTAATTTCTTTGCTATTTTTTATTACTATTAACAAATTACATATAAATGTAACAAATCACAGGACCCCAAAAAATTCAAAGTACTGATCTTAGAAATCATTCAATCCTATAAACGCTTGTTCTGATGTATCATAGAAATTTTTCGAAATGCAAAAATCAAATAACTTTCTGTGGTGGAATAAAATATCTCTTATTTCCCCTTCGAATAAATTGTTTTTTTGTTTTTTTAAAGAAATGTTCTTACGTTGCTTTGAGCGGTGCACTAATCCTCTGAATCCGGTACCAACGGGTATCATACCACCGAGAACAACGTTTTCTTTCAGACCTTTCAACCAATCAATACGACTGCGGAGAGCTGCTTTTGATAAAACGCGAGCAGTTTCCTGAAAACTCGCCTCGGCTATGAAACTTTGAGTATTCAGCGAGGCTCTCGTTATTCCCAAGAATATGGCTCGGTAACAGATCGCTTCTTCCAAAGCGCGTCCCGTCCGTTCCGCTCGCAACAATCCTATTTGTTCCCCGGGTGAAAAAACATTAGACATTCCATCTTCTGAAACCAAGACTTTTGATGTTATTTGACGTACAATAATTTCGATATGCCTATTATGGATTTGCACCCCCTGGGATCGATAAACCTTTTGAATTTTATTAACCAAAGAGATACGACTTTGCACTATAGTTAGCTCAGCACCGATTAAGAATCTCCAAGGAATTCCAAGAATTCTTGTTATACACCCGTTCCAACCCGCAACTCTCTTTTCTAGGTTTATCGATATTGAATCAATTGAGCGCACTTCTAATACTTGTTCCACTTTTGGAAGACCCTGCGTTATATCACCAGATCTCGATTTTTCATATATAAATGTAACTAACGTATCTCCTTTATAAAGGATTTCTCCATAATGACCATGAACAGTTGCTCCTGTAGTGGCCAAATAAGGCTTAGCCAATCTTAGTCCTATAGAGTCGACGTGAACAATTATAACTTGACCTGATTTTAGGTGTGGTCCATTTTTGGCTATACATACATTTTCACAAATAAACTGTCCCAGATTAATTATTGTGAATGTTTCTTCACAATAATTAGAATGATAATTCTGATGGAGAAAATACCAATTTAATTTTAATGGATGAGAAACGCTGTTATTGCATGGGTCCAGATTAACCATTCTCTGTTTCTCATCCATTAAATAATATTTAAATATTCGAAAAATCCGTTTGCAATTGTCAAGTTTCAAATATTTAGTTACCGAAATCTGATTATGCGTTAGTACATGGTAAAATGAATAAAAATTCGCGATTTGAAGGGCTGTTCCTAAAGGGCCCAAGGAATTCCTAATTGTAATTGTAGGATCTCTTTTAGTTAATTCGTTTATTCCATTGTGATATTTTATCTCGTTTAATAGATCTATTCCAAAACAATTAGATGATGACAAAATTCCCAAAGATTGACATTCCTTTTTTCTATTTCTACTCAATAACGTACTAAAAGTTCCTTGATTTTTTTTAAGTGATTGTTGAATCCGTGCCTTGGAATAAAGGAAATAAAATGGATTAATGTTAGTGTGATCTAACCCATTATCAGAGATCGATTCTGAACTTGAGGGACCATTCCTTTTTCGGCTGATATAGAAAAAATGGGATTTCACTAAGTCGATTCTTAGGAAATCACGAATTAGGCCATTTGTACTTATTTTAACAAAAGAAGCCCGGGCCGCTTCGATAGAAGAACTCTTTTTTTCTTGATCCCAATTCAACACTAAACAAGTACGAACTAATTGAATCCTTGTGTCCGAAATTCCCCGAATTGATTTATCATTTCCATAACCATAAAGAATATAATTGACAACTTGAAGTTTCAAATTCTCTTTTTCCTGCAATAGATCCGAGTAGAAAAGTGTTTCTAAATTTATACCGCCCGCTATTTCATATATGATTACCGGTCGAACCAAAACAAAATACTTTTTCCTGCTAGGTGTGATCCGTTGGACATAGAGCCAATTTTTCACTTTTTTTGATTCCTTCGTATTTGTTTTTACCGGTCCGGGGGATATCAAGATACCACTATATCGAGATATTTTATCTGTTTTTCCCGGAAAATGGATATCTCCAGAAAAGATTTTTAGTTCCATTTTTTTTTTTTTTCGCTCTAGGCGGACCAACCCGCCTACCCGACTTCTTGTATTTAAAGTGATTTGGGTATCTACTCCAATGATACTATTATTTTGTACCATTAGGGAAGAAGATTCAGGTAAAATATAAACTTCCTCGGGAATGAAAAAAAAGCGATCTACTTGCATTTGGTATTTTGGCTTAAATTCTTTGACTCCTCGATATTCAATTAAATCTTCTTTTTCGACAATGGAATGCGCCCCGATAGCCCCATATTTAGTAATTCCTGAACAGTTTCTTCGGTATTGGGGATCATCAAAATAAGCAAAAATACTATTTCCACGGAACATACCATTTATAGGTATTTCAATCGAGATATCAGAGTGGGACATTAGGCCGTTCTCTCGTTCTTGAATCGGTTGGAAGGGCATGATAAATCGATTTCTTCGCTTCTTTGCCAATAAATCAAAATTCTTGTGGGGAATAGCAGGATATACGAGATTATAATGACCAGTACAGAGGATTCGATTAAGTTCTGAATAATCAGAAACCCTCCCTTCTTTTTTACCCGAAAGATCTAAACTAAAGAATTTGTGTTTAACTTGATCATTTTTTATTGAAGGATTCGAAATATAACTTTTTTCGACAGAAAGAGAATGAATGTTCATTTGATCTTGATCCTTGTGTAGCGAAAACGGGATTATACTGGATCTGCGCGAATTCCCTGATAATATCCATAAATGGCTTGTTTTTGGTAAGAGATGGACATTACTATATCTAAATTCAGGTGCATGGTATACATCGGTACTCCAGTGCATTTCCCCTTCTGAATCGCAATAAATATGTTTTCGAACCCTTTCTGTAAAATTCAAAGTGTACGTTCTCGCGCGAATTTCAGCAATCACTTGTTCTGATTCTACATATTGGTCATTTTGAACTAAAAGAAAACTTTTTGGTGGAATAGTCACGTTCTGTATAATATCTTGACTTTCAATAGTTACATCCAAGTCTATATAACATAGAAAAGCGGGATGCCCGTGACGTGTACGTGTAGGATGAACCAAATGCTCATTAAATTTTATTTTTCCATTAGAGGGAGCTCGTACATGTTCTGCGGTACCCCCCGTGAATACTCCACCCGTATGAAACGTTCTTAATGTTAGTTGAGTACCCGGTTCTCCAATGGATTGACCCGCAATAATACCTACAGCTTCTCCCAATTCCACCAAGTCACCATAAGTGGAACTCCGACCATAACATAATCGACAGATCCAAGATGTGCTTCTACAAGTAAAAGAAGTTCGAATAGATATCGGTTGTGTTCGAAAGGTTATGAATCGATTGACAAGTCCAATCCCAATATCTTGATTTCGAATGGCAATACATCGCGGACCCATATATATATTGTCTGCTAATACACGACCAATTAATGTTTGGATAAAAATTCTGTCCGACATCATCCCATTTCGAGGACTCACAGGGATACCTCGGGTGGTGCCACAATCAGTTCGACGTACAACAACGTGTTGAACTACTTCAACAAGTCTGCGTGTAAGATATCCAGCATCTGATGTTCGTACAGCAGTATCCACAACCCCTTTTCGGGCTCCATAGCAAGAAATGATATATTCTGTTAAAGACAGCCCTTCGCGTAAATTGCTTTGAATGGGTAAATCAATCATTTGTCCTTGTGGATCCGACATTAATCCTCTCATACCTACTAATTGGTGTACTTGAGATGCATTTCCCCTAGCTCCCGAGAAAGACATTATATGAACTGGATTAAAGGATTCTGTCATCCTAAAATTTTGGTTCATTTCTTGTCGCAAGTATTCACTTGTAGCATACCATATTTCAATGGATTGGCGTAATTTTTCTATCGCGTGTACGTTTCCATAATGGTGGTGTTTTTCAAAAATAAAACTTTGTTGTTCAGCATCTTGGACTAGCCATCCTTTAGAGGGTATTGTTAAAAGATCATCAATTCCTAATGAAATGGATGTAGCAGTAGCTTGCTGGAAACCCAGAGACTTTAATTGATCCAAGATGTGTGATGTATATGCCATTCCAAAGTGATCTATTAATCTGCTAATAAGTCGTTTGATACCAGTTCCATCTATCACTTTATTGTGAAAGACCAGATTGGCCCCTTCGGCCATAACTACCTCCATATTCTACTGAGTAGGGTTCGACAGTGGATTTGAAGTCAATGATTCGAAAACTTCCTTTTTTCGACTTGATTCGCGTAGAAATTCGGGAAATATGGTCCTAGTTGAACCAAAGGGATCTGAGAATTCACACCGATGTCATAGAATTATTTAACTTAGATTCCTATTAAATTAGGTACCGCTGAGGAAGCTTGGCAAAACCCTTGTATCGCTTCTTCGATTTCTCGATAAAGAGAAATCTGACCAACAGTGGTTCGAATGTATATACAAAGAATTTGTTTTTTTACACTTTTTACTATTAGATAGTGTCCATAAATCTCATGATAGGTACCAAAAGGTTCATAGTGACCTTCGACAAGAGCTTCTCTTGAAACAATAAGGCGTTGATCTAGATTCCACCGGAGCCACAAAGGACTATCCAATTTTATTAT